TTGCTTGAACATGAATAACTCCCTTTGGTAGTCTACGTGTACTTTTACGTGAACCAATACGTCCATTCCTACGTGAACCAATTCTTGGTATAGGTTTTGCCATATTTTAGCATCTCATAAATATGAGTCAGAGATATATGGATATATCCATTTCATGTTAAAACAGATCTTTTATTTTTATTTGTACTGTACATTTGGGGTCCTTTAGAGAGTTCCTTTTAGAAAAATTATCCTTGTCTTTGTTTATGTCTTGGGTTGGAACAGATTACGATAATTCGTCCCCGCCTACGGATCAGTCGACATTTTTCACAAATTTTACGAACAGAGGCCCTGATTTTCATATTTTGCATTCCTTAACTTAAACTTAATTCCTAATCTACTTCGTGGAAGAAAATAAGTTTCTTGAAATTTCATTTAAAATCTCGACTTGTATCTCCCCAAAAGTAATCTTAAATCACCTAATCGTTCGAGTTCGAATCTTTGTTGCGGAGTCTAAAAATTATACGCCCTCGAGTTGAATCATAACGACTTACCTCAATTTTGACTCTATCTCCTGGTAGTATCCGTATAAAACTACGTCGGATCCTTCCTGAAACATAACCTAGAATCAGATCTTCATTATCTAAACGAACCCGGAACATGCCGTTGGGAAGTGATTCAGTAATTAAACCTTCATGAACCCATTTTTGTTCCTTCATTCCAGGTAAAACCCCCTTGAAATATCAACTAATGGAGGAGGAGTGATATTAGATAACTCTTTATCTTTTTTTTTTTCACAAATAATCAATTTCATATCTAATTTTGATAGTCGAAGGATTACCATATATAACACAAGATTTCTCCCCCGATTCCTTCTAATCGAGCTTCTCGGTCTGTCATTATACCTCGAGAAGTAGAAATAATTACAATCCCTATACCACCTAAAATTCTAGGAATTCTTTGATAGTTAGAATAGATTCGTAGACCAGGTCGACTTATACGTTTTAAATTTAAAATAGTTTGAGATGGCCCCTTCCTATTTCTTCTATGTTGCAGGGTTAAAACCAAAAAATCTTTGTTGTTTTCCCGATGTTTTCTCACGTTTTCTATAAAACCTTCTCTTAAAAGTATTTTTACAATGCTTTCAGTGATGCTAGTAGATGATATTCGAACCGTTACTTTTCTATGCATGTCAGCATTTCGTATAGAGGTTATTATGTCAGCAATAGTGTCCCTACCCATAATGAACTAAAATTTGTGGTTCCCCAAAATATAATAAACATGATATTTTTTGTTATGAAGTAACATTATTAAAGGTATATACGTGAGACACAATCTATTAATCATTCAAACAAAATACTCTACTATACCTTTATAACTCTATATGATGATGATGTTCTTATCTTATAATACTTCAGGGGCTAATGACACTATTTTAGTAAAATTTAACTTTCTTAATTCTCGGGCGATCGCACCAAAAACTCGAGTTCCTTTTGGATTTCCTTCTTCATCAATGACAACTGCAGCATTGTCATCATATCGTATTATCATACCATTATCGCGTTTGAGTTCTTTACAAGTACGTACAATTACAGCTCTTATCACTTCCGATCTTTTTAGGGGCATATTTGGTACTGCTTCTTTGATCACAGCAACAATAACATCACCAATATGAGCATATCGGCGATTACTAGCTCCTAGTATTCGAATACACATCAATTCTCGGGCCCCGCTGTTATCTGCTACATTCAAATAGGTCTGGGGTTGAATCATATCATTTTTTTTTATCTGTTCTTTCAATGCAAAACAAAAGGGGCTAAAAAAAAAAAGAAACCTGCAATTGCTTTTTTATTCCAAGAACTCTTTCTTTTGGTTATACGTTTCTATCACGAAATAATGAATTGAGTTCGTATAGGCATTTTGGATGCCGCTATTGAAATAGCCTTTCGAGCTATATTTTCTGCTACTCCACCCATTTCATAAAGTATTCTACCTGGTTTAACAACAGCTACCCAATATTCGGGAGATCCTTTACCCGACCCCATACGTGTTTCCGCAGGTCTTACTGTAACGGGTTTGTCTGGAAATATACGTACCCATATTTTTCCACCACGGCGGGCATTTCGTGTCATTGCTCGTCGCCCTGCTTCTATTTGTCTAGATGTGATCCAAGCGGGTTCAAGTGCCTGAAGAGCATATCGACCGAAACAAATAGAATTACCTCGATACGATATTCCCCTCATTCTTCCTCTATGTTGTTTACGGAATCTGGTTCTTTTGGGGTTATAGTTGATGGTTGTTTCGCAATGCCATCTCTACTACAGAACTGGACATGAAAGTTTCTTCTCATCCGGCTCCTCGCGAATCAAAACAATTGAAAAAAAAAAGTCGCGGGCGAATATTTACTCTTTTATCTTTTAATAGCTAGTTCAGTTGTAGGGTTAGCCCACGATCGCTCAGACTAAATGAAATTATTCTCTGGTTCGTTCCGCCATCCCACCTGATGAATCATTAGGATTCA